TTCTGTCTTTTTGTATATTTATATTTAGAATTCTATTCATTTGAATAGACCCAGATTTATCTAGATATAATACTAAGCTAAGACGAAAGAACTTAAGCATTCTCGATTGTTGTGTTGGATCCACATCCTATGGATCCATAGAATTGGTGGATTCTTTTCTATCTCGTAGTTTCGGATCATGAATCGAGTTAAATATCAAATTTGACTCATCCTATATACCGTCCCTTTCGTTCCGGGTTGGAATAGAAACTTATTAGTAGACAATATTTTACGAGAAAAGTTTTTCAAATTGATATAGGAGAGAAAAACGATTTCTTTTTTCGATGTGAATTTGACACAACATCAGAGAAATGACTAGTTAATTGAATTAATATTGTTTTTTTTTTTTAGAAGATTGAGTGGATTCTGATTTCATATTTCTCCTTTTTTTCTATATTCTTTTCTCAACAGTCATATTGAGAAGAGTGTATCAAAGAATTGACAAGAGTGTCTCAAAGAAATAGAATTCGATCGTGGATAGAATAAAAGGATCTATTTCGTTCTATATATTTCGTTTTTTTCACCGGATCTGTTCATTTTTATATTCCTAATAAATTAGATGTATTTATCTATTTCTATTTGATTTTAATATAATGTTTTTTTTGTTGTAGAATTGAATTCTTTATCTTTATTTTCATTTTGATTGTATTTACACATCCTATTTGATTCGTTTTTATTAATCATAGGGGTTGCTAACTCAACGGTAGAGTACTCGGCTTTTAAGTGCGACTCGATTTTTTACACATTTATATGAAGCAAAAGATTCGTCCATACCATCGGTAAAGTTGGTAAGACCACGACTGATCCAGAAGGGAATGAATGGAAAAAGCAGCATGTCGTATCAATGGAGAATTATAAGAATATTTGATTCTTATCGGATCGAGTCCAAATCCTTGCTTGAATTCTTGTCTCTAAACAAAAGGATTTCAAAGTTGGGTTGAATTAATAGATGGATAGGGCCCACTGTCTCCAATGATAGGAAAAAAAAAAAGCAACGAGCTTTCTTTCGTTCTTAATTTGAATGATTCCACGATCTAATTAGACGTTAAAAATATATTAGTGCTTGGTACGGGAATCTCCTATGACCCAATTTTGTTCTTATTTTTCTTATAAGTCCTAATTATTAGCTTTTTTCATTGTGAAATGGAGATAAATGTGTAGAAAAAAGGGTATATTGATAAAGAAATTTTTTGTTTCCAAAATCAAAAGAGCGATTGGGTTGAGAAAATAAAGGATTTCTAACCATTCTGTTATCCTAGAATAAATATAAAACAATTAGAGGGAAAAACGGAGGAGAGAGAGTCCACCGATGAGTCGTATTTGTTTTCGGGTTTCTATTCTTAGCATAGCTTAGCGAATTTCTTAGGATAATAGAATACCCCGTTTTGACTGGATCGCACTATGTATCATTTGATAATCTCATAATTCCCTATTCCTGTCTGAAATCGAATAAAACAAATGGAGGAATTAAAAAGAGATTTCGAACTAGATAAATCTAGGCAACATGACTTACTATACCTATACCCTGTTCTCTTTCGGGAGTATATTTATGCACTTGCTTATGATCATGGTTTAAATTGGTTGGAAAATTCGGGTTATGACAATAAATCTAGTTTATTAATTTTAAAACGTTTAATTACTCGAATGTATCAACAAAATCACTTGATTTTTGACCCTAATGATTATAACAAGATTTTTATTGGGGGGTACAACAATAATTTTTATTTACAAAGACTATCAGAGGGATTTGCCCTTATTGTGGAAATTCCATTTTCCCTACGATTAGTCTCTTCTTTAGAAGGGTCCAAAATTTTGAAATCTTATACTTATAATTTACGATCAATTCATTCAATATTTCCTTTTTTAGAAGATCAATTTCCTTATTTAAATTATCTGTTAGATGTACAAATACCGTACCCAATTAATCTGGAAATCTTGGTGCAAACCCTTCGATACGGCTTGAAAGATATCTATTTTTTTCATTTCTTAAGGCTCTTTCTTCACCAGTATCGCAATTGGAATAGGAATAGTCCCTCTTTTTTAAAAAAAAAATGGATTTATAATTTTTCGAAAATTAATCCACGATTCTTCGTGTTCTTATATAATTCTTATATCCTTGAATACGAATCCATCTTACTTTTTCTCCGTCAAAAATCCTTTCATGTGCGATTAACACCCTTCCGAGTCTTTTTTGAGAGAATAGATTTCTATGGAAAAATGAAACATCTTCGAAAAGCTAATGATTTTTCAGTTACCCTATGGTTCTTCAAGGACCCTTTCATGCATTATGTTCGATATCAGGGAAAATTCCTTTTGTCTTCAAAGAGTTCGTTTTTTTTTATGAATAAATGGAAAGATTTTTTTATTAATTTATGGCAATTTCATTTTTTTGTTTGGTTGCAACCACGAAGGATTAATCTAAACCAATTAGATGAGTATTCATTTGACTTTTTAAGCTACT